CTTTAATAGCATTAACAAAAACTTCGGATTGCCCATCATTCCACCAATTAGTAACCAAAGATTCCATACTTTTCTTAAATGAGAGAGAAATCCACCAGGGCAAAAAGACTATAGATGTAAGATATAGAAGGGGGTTCAATGCTTTCTTTTTTGGCATTTTTTATTTGTGAATTGTTAATGAAACCACTTCGTTCCTCGACTCTATCCAATCTGATATTTCTATATTATAAAATCTAAAATGATTATCAAAAATAGATATATATATAATAGAATGTTTATAGTTATTAACTATACAATCTTTTGATCATAAAAAAGGAAAAGAAAGGTTAAAAAGAAACATCGATTGACAAAAAAAAGAATTCAATTACAAGATATGATCCATCTATATCTAACATATAAATTCAAAAATATTGGACCAAAAAAGATTAATTCTACAGTCTGAACTGCTCGGATATATGTGATGAATCCATACTTAGTATAATTGTTACTAGTAGAAAAAATGGAGTGCATTTCCATATGCATAAAAAAAAGAGTATAGTTTTGTACAACAAAACCACTTTGCTTTTTGTTTTCTGGTTGTTTGTTCCACATACATCTGCTTTTGCTCGAACGAGCGCCCTGAAAAACAAAAACGTAAGTTTAAGTTAAGTTGTTTGTTATATAACAAGAAATCTAATTCATGAGGTCCTTACTCAATGCTGCGAAAGCATTCATTCTTTACTTTAATTTAAATTTATTATTATTTTTTTTCAGAATACTTCAATTGGTACGCGCAAAAAATAAGCCAATTCCGCAGCCTTTTGTTCAATTTCTCGTGGAGTCAAATTCTCATCAGTGCGATTCAAGGGAACGGCACCCTGACCTCTGATTTCCATATAAAGTACGCGGCGAGGATAAATACCTTCTTTAACCTCTATTCTAATCGACTGAATATCTCTCATAAGGAATCGAAGGAAGATGCGACGATTTCTTCCAGGGAATCCCCAACGAAAAATACACACTATTCCTTTTTTTCTATCGAATCTATCATAACCACTACCTACATTCCACGAAATTGCGCACCACAAATAGGAGCTAATGAACAGACCTGCGATCCCATAGAAAGACATCACGATCCCTTGTGGGAAAAAAAGGATTTGCTGAGAAGGAAATAAAGATATCAGATTTCTACCAAGGTAACTAGAAGTTCCAACCAATAAGAATCCCAGTGAACCTAAAAAAAGGATACAGGCCCAACATAAATTACTTGTTTTTCGAGACCCCGTTATAAGTTCTATCCATATACGTTCTGATCGACAGTTCATACTAGATCCAGTTGTTTCAATTTATTGGAATAGAGAGAATAACACAAATGAATTTGACTTTTTTTTTTTTGTTCCCTAAGTAACTCTCAGCAACTAGCACTATTATTATGATGTGAACCATTAGGAGTAATTCATCAAATCAGTTAGCTATAAAAAATATCCCCTTCATATGATCCCACTATGGATATCTACATACATATGGATACTTTTACTTTCCATTTGATACACCCGCTGACCCATTTTTAAATAGATAATATAAAATGCATTTATCCATATCATATATAATGTCATGATGTTTCCACTTGCATAATAGCTCTTTCATTTGTGTTCGGAAGAATACACATGTTGTACCCTATGTCCACTAAATAAACGGGTATCCGTATTATGATCATCCAAGTCTTGGAAAAAATGGATGAGGTTGGGTCCCATTGAATCTATACAATCTTGTTTTTTTGAACATGAATAAATAGAGAAGCCATTGCAATTGCCGGAAATACTAGACCCACTAAAGGAACAAAAAAAGCAGGTAAGTTGAAAGTTGTCATAGAATGGATACCTCGATTTAATATTTGTACCTGTTATAAAGATATCTTATGATAAGTATATCTATTATCAGTATATAATAATAGGTCTAGGTACAAGAAATGTAGAACTAAATCAGTGTACCTATTCACCTTTATATATATTAATTATTATTGTTCTCTTATACTTCTAATAAATACCAAAAAAGTTTCTTAGAAATTATCAATATCAATAGAAAAAGAAATGCAAGATTTCTATTCTATATTTGAATTATTCCATATTTAGAATACGTAAGTAAGGGAACATTCATTTTTTTTTAGGGTAAGAATTACTCTTTTTTCCTATTGATAGAGTCTTTCCCGATTACTAATCATAAATTATATTATATATAGGTAGAAAAAAAAGGATTCGGAGGAAATAAAAAAAAAAAGTGATTATCAACAACTTCTGATCCGTTATACAATAAGATCGTATGACCTCTAGTAAAACTCCATGCTTTTTTTTATTACTATAAACTAAATAATTAATTGCGCACCTCAAAAAAAAAAAAAACGGAATTAAATGATCTATTTGATTTCGTTTTTATTCAAGTGAAAGAAACCGTGAAGATGAAATAACTCACTCAGAACACCTTTTAAAAGATTACGTGGTACGATTAGGTCGAATAAGCCCTT